AATCTCCTTTTTTAGGAGGAGATTTTTTTTCTGAGGTAATTTTGTACTAGTGAAAATAGATTTTTAAATTAAATTCATAAATTATAAATAATTAATTATATTTATTAGAACAATTAAATATATTATAAATTTGAATTTTTTTTGCGTTTTTTATTTAAATATATTTGAGAGTAGTTTAAATTTTTATAATTTAATACCTTATTATATGGTTTAAAAAAGGTTATTTATTTTTATAAAAAAAAAAAACTTAATTGATGTTTGAGTATTTTTATTAAAAACTTAATATTTAAAATTTTTGTTCTTTTTATTTGTTGATCTTATTTTTATTGGAAGTTCTTAATTTTCTTTTTTAGTGAAATCTTGTTAGAGAGTTTTTTGCAGAAATAATAAATTTGGTGCCAGCAATTGCGGTTATACTTAGATTTTAAAAAATAATTTTTAAGGTAAATAATTAATTGAATGTGAATAATTTTATATAGGTGAAATTTTTTTTTTTTACAATTCTTTATATTTATAAAAAATAAGATTTATGGACTAGGATTAGATACCCTATTACTCTTAATTTGTTTTTCCTTCAAGGATTATAGATAAAATTTGAAAATTTGGCGGCTTTTTTATTTAGAGGAACTTGTCTATTAGATTGATAATCCCCAATAAATTAGTTTTTAAGTTAGTTTTGTATACCATCATTTTAATAATTTTAAAATAAATAATTATTTAAAGTTTTTTAATAAAATTAGATCAAGGTGCAGATATACTTAAAATTAGATTAGTTACAATAATAATTTATACAGTGTTAAATTAATTTTTAGTAAAAGGTGGATTTAAGTGTAATATAAATATATTTATGAAAATTAAGAATTTAGTGCACAAATTGCCCGTCACTCTCTTTGAGATAAGTCGAAACAAAGTAGAGGTACCTGAAGGTGTCTCTAAAAATGATTGTGTTATTACTTACAATAATAAAGTCCGTTAGGCATTTTTAGTACTGTAAAGGAATCAAAAATAGAATACAAGAATTTATAAAAATTAGTACCTTTTGTATCAGGTTTAATCAATATTATTAAAATTATTTAATTTCGAAATTATTTGATTTAGATAATTATAAATTATTTTGTTTCAAAAAAGTGATATATAATTTTCTAGTGGTGAAAATTCTTGCGAAAATAATGATATCTAATTAAAAATGAAATAATAAAATTTATTCTTTATAAAAGATAAGTTCAGTTGGGTCAGCTAATTGAATTAAAATAAAAGTGAGTAAGGTACAAAAAACTAAGCCTTAAATTAGCTACGTTTATAAATTGTGTTAAATAATTGGTTATTAGGACGGTATAATTTATAATTAATTTTTATTTTTTAAAGTAAATTAAAAATAAAAAAATGATTAAATTAGTATTTTTGTTTGTTAAAATGAATGAACTCAATTATATTTTGACTGTTTAACAAAAACATTTCTTTCTGAAATTTGGAAAGTAAGACCTGCCCAGTGGAGACTAAACGGCTGCGGTATTTTGACCGTGCTAAGGTAGCATAATAAATTGTTCTTTAATTGGGAACTGGTATGAAAGGTTCTACAATCTATAACTTTATAAATTTTAATTTACGAATTTTTATTACAAGTAAAAATACTTGTATATTATAAAGGGACGATAAGACCCTAGAAGCTTTAGTTTTTAAAAAATAAGAAGCAATTATATTTATAGTTCTTATATAAAAAAACTTTGATTGGGGAAATAGAAATTTTAAAAATAATTTTATTTATAATAAATTTATTATTTTATGATCTTTTAAATAAAAAAGGAATGAATTAGTTACTCTAGGGATAACAGCGTAATAATTTTGGATAGCCCACATATATAAAATTGATTACGACCTCGATGTTGAATTAGAATATCTTTATAAAGTAGAAATTATAAGAGAAAGTTTGTTCAACTTTTAATTTTTTACATGATTTGAGTTCAGACCGGTTTAAGCCAGGTCGGTTTCTATCTTTTATAAATAAAAAATTTTTTTAGTACGAAAGGATTGAATAATTTTAATAATTACTATTTAGGCAGATTATTGTGATAAATTTAGAATTTATGTATGGTTAAACCAAATAGTATTGGAGTATTTTATTTCTATTATTAATTATTTTGTTATGTTTGTACTAATCATAATTTCTGTAGCCTTTATAACATTATTAGAACAAAAAGTAGTAGGGTCCATACAAATTCGGGTGGGCCCAAATAAAACAGGCTTCTGAGGGGTACTTCAACCTTTTGCAGATGCTGTCAAATTATTTTTTAAAGAAAATATGAACCTTCAAGTGAGAAATATAACAGTGTTCTTTATTTCTCCTGCTATGAGATTAATATTTAGCTTGGGGTTATGATTGACATATCCTTTTATGGAAGGGGGTTTAGATTTTTTTCTAGGAGTTTTATTTTTTATTTGTTTAAGAAGAATCGGTATTTACCCTATTATATTAATAGGATGGGCGTCTAATTGTAAGTACTCTATAATAGGTTCTATGCGGGCCATAGCTCAGATAATTTCTTATGAAGTTAGACTTATAATAATCATTTTAAGTCTTATTTATATAAAGAGAAGATTTAACTTTAAAGATCTGATGGATTGGGAGTTTATTTTATTATCCTTAACTATTTACTTCCCTCTCAGGACTATTTGACTGGCATCCAGATTGGCAGAGACAAACCGAACCCCTTACGATTTCTCTGAAAGGGGTTCCGAATTAGTGTCAGGGTTTAATACCGAATATAGAGGAGGGGGTTTTACTTTAATTTTTTTATCAGAGTATAGGAGAATTTTATTTATGTCTTTTTTATTTTGTATTTTATTCCTTGGTTATACTAATATGAATTTATTTACACTATTTAGGACGATAGTAATTGCTTTTTTATTTATTTGAATTCGTAGAACTATACCTCGTTATCGTTATGATAAATTAATATATTTAGCTTGAAAGGTCTTTTTACCTGTTAGATTACTACTATTTATTTACTATTTAAGTTTTAATTAACATTGCTAATTAGAGCGTAATGGGCCTTTAGTAAATAAAGAGTTTTTTACTACTAAAATAAGTACTAATAATAAGTAACAGATTAATAATACTGTGAGTATATATATTTCTTTAGAGTATATTTTTCCAGATAAAAGAATTATACTTGGTAAATTTGAAAAATTAACAGAATTTTCACAAAAATAATTTCTTTTTATGAAGAAATACGAAAAGAAAAAGTATAAAATGGTAAAATATAAAATTCTTTTAAATTCCATAAAAAAATACTTTATAATTAAATTGGACGCTAGAGAAGACACATAAATTAGGATAACTATTATACCTCTTAGAAAAATTATAAATAAAAGATATCTAAATCATGGGATAGTTCTAAATATATAAAGAGTTATTCCAATGATAACAGACTGTAAAGCAATTGTTACACCTATGAATAAAGGATGTCAGGAATAAAAGAAAATAATAATTAAAACGTAACTAAAGAAAGAGAAAATAAAATAGATAATGTCAATAATCAATTTAGTAATTATATTTGGTTTATTAATAAATATAATTAAATTCTCTATAAATAATATATATTTACTAATTAGGTTATTAAGATTAGAGTATATCTCTCTTCTTATATATTGATTATTAAGAATAAATATTATCTATTTAAGAGGAGAAATATACTATCTATTATACTTTTTAGTTATAATAACTTGTGAAGGGGTATTGGGTTTATCTTTAATAATTACTTCTAGATTTTCACATAGGGTCAATTTTATAAAATGGTACAATTCTGGGAGATGTTAATAATTATAACTCTTTTAGTGAGAAGTGTTATCCTATCCGATAAAGTTATCGAAATACTACTAATCCTAAATTTTAGGATACTTTTATTTATTTTACTAAATTGAAGTTTTTTAAGAACAAGGGTTACCTTATTATTTAATATTGATTTTTTTCCTTATAACTTAGTTCTATTAAGAATTTGAATTATTATTTTAAGCCTCATAGTTATGTTAAGAGAAACTTCTTGAAAGAATAAAAACTATTTTTCTCTATTTAATCTAGTTCTTTTAATTTTTCTATGCCTAAGTTTTACTTTTAAAGATTACTTGTTATTTTATATTTTCTTTGAGTCCTCCCTTATCCCTATCCTACTGATCATTTTAGGTTGAGGCTACCAACCTGAACGTTTAATAGCAGGGGTCTACATATTATTTTATACTTTATTTGCCTCTCTTCCTTTATTAGGTATAATTTTTTACTATAGAAGAAAAGTAGGATTTAATTCTATAAATTTATATATAAGATTCATAAATTTTAATATCTGATTAGAGATTATTTTAGTTGGGGCCTTTTTAGTAAAATTTCCAATATATATACTTCACATTTGATTACCAAAAGCTCATGTAGAGGCTCCAGTAAGGGGTTCAATAATTTTGGCAGGGGTTTTATTAAAATTAGGAGGATACGGAATTATTCGGTTTTTACCTATATTAGTGAAATCTTCCCAATTTCATATAAAATATATTATTGTTAGGGTTTCCTTAATAGGGGGTTTGATAGTAGGGTTATTATGCTTACGCCAGATAGATATAAAAATACTGATCGCTTATTCTTCGGTCTGTCATATGGCGAGTTGTATTAGGGTTTTGCTAATTCTGGGAGAACTAGGATTTAAAGGATGCTTATTCATAATAATTGCTCATGGTCTATGTTCTTCTGGCCTTTTTTATCTCGTGGATGTAGTATATAAACGTACTGGAACACGAAGATTATTTATTAATAAAGGGTTATTAAATATTTTACCTAGTTTAAGATTTTGATGATTTATGTTTTTGTTAGCAAATTTAGCAGGCCCTCCTACTCTAAATTTATTTAGAGAGATTTGTATACTTATCAATCTAGTGATTTGAAGTAAGTTTAATATAGTGATTCTTATAATGATCACTTTTTTTACTGGGGCTTACAATATTTATTTATATTCATTGAGCCAGCATAATAATTATTTATTTAGAAAGAATATCATTAAAAACTGTACTTTTTTAAACTATTATATTTTATTCAATCATTTATTACCTTTAAATATTATAATCTTGAGAATTATATCCTTTTATTGTTTTGATAGTTTATAAAAACGTTATATTGTGGTTATAAAATAGAATATTTCTCAGAACATTGAAAATAAAAGAATCAATTTATCATATTTATATAAGAGTTATATTTTTAATAATATTATGGTCTTTAATTATATTTTTTTATCTTATAAATAATGAAAAAAGTATTTTCTTGGAGTGGGAGTTATTTTTTTTTAATGGGTCTTCTATTATTTTTTTACTCCTTTTTGATTGAATGTCCTTAATATTTATATTTACAGTAAGATTAATTTCCATGGTAATTTGCGGGTACTCTAAATACTACATGATAGGGGACAAACATTATTTACGGTTTATAATAATTTTATTATTATTTGTTAGGTCTATAATTTTACTTGTTTTGAGACCTAATCTAATTAGTTTACTTCTTGGTTGAGATGGTTTAGGACTTAGTTCTTATATTTTGGTAGTATATTACCAAAACGAGTATGCTTGTAATTCAGGGATATTAACTATTCTTAGTAATCGGATTGGAGACTCAATAATTTTGATCTGTATTTGTTTAATATATTCTAATGGATCATGAAATTTTTTGCTGGAGACTGTTTCTTCTAAGCTGTTAATAATTCTTTTAATTTTAGGGGCAATAACAAAAAGTGCCCAAGTACCTTTCTCTGCTTGGTTACCAGCAGCAATAGCTGCCCCTACCCCAGTATCAGCTCTGGTTCATTCTTCAACTTTAGTAACAGCAGGGGTATATCTGTTAATCCGGTTCTACCCCTGCTGAGGTGAGTCCTCAATTTTTAATTTCCTATTAATTTCTAGCTCTATTACTATAGTTATATCAGGCTGGATAGCTAATTTCGAAATAGATATAAAAAAAATTATCGCTTTGTCAACTCTTAGACAATTAGGTTTAATAATAATAATTATCTCTCTAGGTCAGCCAGAATTGGCTTTTTTCCATTTAATCACTCATGCTATATTTAAATCGACTATTTTCATATGTGCTGGTGTAATAATCCATAATATAAATGGTAGGCAGGATTTACGACTTAGAGGTAATTTTTTTATCAGAGGTCCATTTTTAGGTTTATACTTTGCCATCAGAAATTTATCTCTATGCGGTTTTCCTTTTTTAGCGGGATTTTTTTCAAAAGATTTACTTTTAGAAAGTATTTTATCCCAAAATATAAATTTATTATTTATTATAATAAGAATAATTGGAACGGGTTTGACTGTTAGATATAGTTTTCGAGTCATATATTTCATAAGTAATAAAATTATCATAAGCTCAAATACTATTTTGAATGAAATAAGTTTTTTCCTTATAAAAATTATTATTATTATAATTTTTATAAGGATGATAAGAGGATTTTTCTTTAGCTGGCTTGCTTTGCCCTCATTTATCAGATTTATTAATTTAACTAATTTTTCTAAATATTGTATTATAATAATTATGGTTATTTTTTTCTTTATAATATTAATATGATCGAGGAATGAGAAATTAAGATATAATTTTAAAATAATTAAATTTTTTAAAGGCTCTCATTTAATAATGTTTTTACCTATAATTAGCTCCCAATATTTCTCTCTAACTCCTCTTAAAGAAAGGTATAAACTCAGAAAAAGTATAGATTCCGGTTGGTTAGAGTATTTTCTAGGTATAATAATGTATAAAAATTTTAATCATATAAATTATATTATTATTTTTAGCCAAGTTTCAAAATTTTTAAAAATTTTTTTAACAAGTCTTTTTTTAAGGGTTATTCTTATAATAAACTTTATATATTTGAGTAGCTCTTAGAGTATTATTTTGAAGAAATAAAGGAAGAATTATTCTCTCAAATATAAAATAGGATTATAAATCATTATTTGATTCGAAGTCAAATCTACTCTATTTTATTAGTTTATTTTTAATCTAGAATATCTTTGTTTTGAAAAAACAATATGTTTATTACACTATAAAAATAACAGGATTAATCAATTCTATTATTAACAATAATAAGCCTCCTTTTGGCTTCTGCTAATAGATATAGCTTTTAGCTTTTTAAGAATTAGAAGTTCTTTATATATCTTTAGATTCTATATAAAATATATCTTATAATTGCAAATTATAAATTGTCACCAACTCAAAATCTATAAAATTCAATTTAAAGCTCCTTGGTTTCACTCATGAATTAAGCCTACAATTAAAATGATAACAATAACAGCTGTAATTAAAGAAAAATAAGAAGCTAGTGAATAATTAATTAAAATACCTACAGGTATAAGAATCACAATCTCAATATCAAAAATTAAAAAAATAATAGCCACTAAGAAAAAGCGAATTGAAAATGAGGTACGAGCTTTTTTAAAAGGGTCAAACCCGCACTCAAAAGACGAATTTTTCTCCCGTTCCTTATTTATTTTCTTTCCTAAAAAATTAGCTAAAACTAGAATTACTAGAGTCAAAATAAACAAAATTGTTATAAGAATGTTTAAAATATAAATATTATGACCCTCATCAATAAATAAAAACAAACAAGAATAATCAAACCACATCTACAAAATGTCAATATCAAATTGCAGCTTCTAACCCAAAATGATGGTAATTAGAAAATTGTCCTATGATAATACGTAATAAATTCACTCTTAAAAAAAGACTACCAATAATAACATGAAGCCCATGAAAACCAGTAGCCACAAAAAAAACTGTCCCATAAACAGAGTCCGAGATTGCAAAAGAAGCTTCTAAGTACTCAAAAATTTGTAAAGCAGTAAAATAAACCCCTAAAAAAACTGTAATTACTATTCTTTGTACAGTTTGGGTATGTAGGCTTTGAAGAATTGAGTTATGTGCCCAAGTCACTCTTACTCCTGAAACTAATAAAATAATAGTATTTAATAAAGGAATTTTAAATGGGTTAAAAGGCTCAATACCTGTAGGGGGTCACATTAGACCAATTTCTACGGTAGTGTTTAGTCTACTGTGAAAGAATGCTCAAAAGAATGAAAAGAAAAAAAGCACCTCGGAAAGAATAAATAAAACTATACCATAACGTAAACCTATTATAACTTTAATAGTATGTAAACCTTGTAAAGTTCTTTCACGACAAATATCTCGCCATCATTGATAGGAACATAAAATTACTATTAATAAGCTGATAAAGACTAAATCAAATTTAAAAGTATGGAACCATTTAGCAAAGCCTGTCAATAGGAAAAAAACTCTGAAAGATGTGATAATTGGTCATGGCCTCTTTTCTACCAAATGGTAGGGGTGATTTCTGTGTATTGTCATTAAGAAGATATTTCTGCGGTGTATAAAGTGAATAATATTCTAAATACATAAGCTTGAATAAAAGCTACAGCAATCTCTAAAATTATTAAAGCCACTTCGCCCAAAACCAAAAATCTAAATATGATAATAGAAGAATTAATTAAGGAATTGCTTAAAAGGGTAATCAAAAGGTGCCCCGCAATTATATTAGCACATAGTCGGATAGACAAGGTGATAGGTCGAATAATGTTTCTAACAGTTTCAACAAGTACTATAAAAGGCATAAGACCAGAAGATGTGCCTTGGGGAATTAAATGAATCAATAAATTCTTATAGTTATTAACCCAACCAAAGACCATTAAACTTAACCAACTTAACAAAGCTAACCTTAAAGTAAAACTTATATGTCTCGAAGCACAAAAAATATAAGGAAAAAGCCTTAGTGCGTTATTGAATAAAATATAAGAAAAGACTGATAAAACAGTCAGTAGTACAAAGCTAGATTTCAATAATAAGGGTTTGAATTCTTTAAAAATATATTCGATAAGTGAAGAATAAATAATATTTACTCGACTTTTAGTTAACCAAAAAATAGAGGGAACAAATAATAATCATAAAAAAATTGAGACTCAATTATTGATTATATATAAAGTAGAGGGGTCAAAGATGCTAAATAGATTTATTGTCATATAAGATTCATAAATTTATTATTTTTCACCCTATGTTTAAATCTTTTACTCTCACTATAAAAAAATAAGTTATTACTATTTATAATAATCATAGCGCATATAAATAAATAAATAACACATCATAATGAAGGAGCTATTTGAGGGATAGAAAAATACTAAAGTTACTTTAATTTGACAAATTAATATTATTTATTAACTAATCTTTCCATAAGAAGTATTTCTACTATATTAAATTTAAAAAATTTATACTATTAATTCAGTCATCCTATGATCTTAGCTTTTCTAACCACTTAATAAAATATCTTATTGGAACAGACTCTAACTTAATAGGTATAAATCTATGGTTAGCCCCACAAATCTCTGAACATTGACCATAAAAAATTCCACATCGGCTAAGTATAAAATTAATTATATTAAGCCGCCCTGGAACAGCATCTACTTTTATTCCTAGAGAAGGTATAGCTCAGGCATGAATAACATCTGTGGCTCTAATAATCATACGAATTTGCATATTTACAGGTAAAACTAGTCTATTATCTGTCTCTAATAAACGAAGCCCATTATTTCTCAATTCTCTTGTGGGGATTATATAAGAATCAAATGATAAGTTTTTAAAATAAGGGTACTCATAAGACCAATATCATTGATGACCTATGACCTTCATAGTTAAATAAGAGTCGTAAGAGTCATCTAAGAAATATAACACTCGAAGAGAAGGCAAAGCAATTATTAACAAAATAAAAATAGGTGCCACAGTTCAAATAGTTTCGATAGTTTGTTCTTGATTGAAAAATCGATAAGTAAATTTAAAATAACAAATAAATAACAAATTTAATCCTACCAAAGTAAGAATAAAAATAATAATTATTATAGTAAAATCATGAAAAAAAATTAACTGTTCCATAACAGAAGAAGAGCCATCTTGTAAATTTAATATAAACCAAGTTATAATTCTTAAGAGGTAACCCATTCATAGATTTTAAAGCTATCACATTAATTCTGTCATCTTAAGAATTACACAAAATAGGAATATCTAAATAATTATGATCAGCAGGAGGGAGAGCATTTTTTCACTCTAAAGAAGAAATCATATTTAAAGAGAATAATACAGCTCGTTTTCTAATAAAAGACTCTATTAATATAACAACAAAAATTATTATAGAAATTATAGATAAATAGGAGCCTAAAGAAGACACAATATTCCACCCAATAAATGAGTCAGGATAATCCGAATAACGTCGAGGTATTCCCCTTAAACCTAAGAAATGCTGGGGGAAAAAAGTTATATTAACCCCTAAAAACATCCTATAAAAATGAAGTTTAGATATTATTATGTTTAAAGTTAACCCGGTAAATAGAGGATATCAATGCATAAAACCAGCAAAAATACCAAATACTGCTCCTATAGATAAAACATAATGAAAATGGGCTACCACATAATAAGTATCATGTAAAACAATGTCAATAGATGAGTTAGCCAACATAACTCCTGTTAAACCACCTATTGTAAATAAAAAAATAAAACCAATGCTTCAAATTAAAGAAGGGCTAAAATTTAATTTACCCCCTTGTAAAGTACCTAACCAGCTAAAAATTTTGATACCGGTGGGAACTGCAATAATTATCGTTACAGATGTAAAATATGCTCGAGTATCAACATCTATACCTACTGTGAATATATGATGAGCTCAAACAATAAAACCTAAAATCCCAATAGCTAGTATTGCATAAATTATCCCTAATACCCCAAAAACTCTTTTCTTCCCAGATTCTTGACTTACTACATGTGAAACAATTCCAAAAGCAGGAAGAATTAAAATATAGACTTCCGGATGGCCAAAAAATCAAAACAGATGTTGGTATAAAATAGGGTCACCTCCTCCTCTAGGGTCAAAAAAAGAGGTATTCAAATTTCGGTCTGTTAGTAATATAGTAATCGCTCCAGCTAACACAGGAAGTGATAATAATAATAAAATTACAGTAATAAAAATTGATCAAGTAAAAAGAGTGATTTGGTCTATCCTCATACCTGCTACTCGTATGTTTAATACTGTCGAAATAAAATTAATTGCCCCTAAAATTGAAGAAACCCCTGCCATATGAAGAGAAAAAATAGCTAAATCAACTGACGAACCTCTATGAGCGATCAATCTAGAAAGAGGAGGGTAAACAGTCCATCCTGTACCAACTCCTCTTTCTACCATACCTCTTATAAGTAATAATATAAAGGAAGGGGGCAGCAGCCAAAAACTCATATTATTTATTCGAGGAAAAGCTATATCAGGTCTACCTAACATTAAAGGTAATAATCAATTACCAAAACCTCCAATCATAATAGGTATCACTATAAAAAAAATTATAACAAAAGCGTGAGCAGTTACAATTACATTGTACAATTGGTCGTCACCAATTAAATTACCAGGGTAGCTTAACTCTATACGGATAATAACTCTTATAGCCGTTCCTACTATTCTGGCCCAAGCACCTAAAACAAAATATAAAGTTCCAATATCTTTATGATTAGTAGAAAATAATCAGCGTTTTAAAATAATTGAATTTAAGAGGATCTTATTTGAAATTTGGAAGATTTCTAGTTTACTTAACTTAAAATTCATTTTAAATTTAAGACAAGTCTTTTTGAGAACTTTGAAGGTTCTTAGTTTTAATAACTTAAAATTTAAAAAAAATAGATCATATAAGGGATTAAAATTATACCTATCAAGTTAATAAATAACACAATTCCTAATTTATTATTTGATATTTTCAAGAAAATATTTTTATTCCTCAAAAAAATAAAATTTAAAATAAATATACGTGAGTAAAAGAATAAACTAATAAACACTCTTATTAACAAAAATAATAAAACAAAATAATTATAAAATAAAATAAGTTCCTTTATTAAAATAAACTTAGGAACAAAACCTGATAAAGGAGGCAGGCCTCCTATCGATAGGAGGCCCACCCCTAAGCTAAATCTTACAAAAAAATTTAATTTTAAAAATATATGATTCAAATTTCTTAGATTTATTCTTCTTAAAATATATAATACAGAAAACAAAACCAACCTATACAAAACAAAATAAATAATTCATATATAAATAGAGACTATTATACCTATAATTAGTCAAGCCCTATGAGAAATAGAAGAGAATACTATGATTTTACGCATAGAACTTGTAAATAACCCACCTAAAGACCCTACCAAAGCACATAAAAATCTAAGTATATATATTACATGGATAATTTCATTTTTTATTATGTATATATAATTGAATAAAATAAAAGGCCCCACTTTCTGTAAAGAAAATAAAACACCAACTAATGGTCAAGTTAATCTCTCAATAATATTGACTATTCATTGATGAAATGGAACAAAACCTAATTTAATTCTTAATCCACTTATAAATAAATAATTATAAATTTCAAAATCCATAAATAATAACACCAACCCAATCAAAATAAAAATAGACCTTACAGTCTGAATAAAAAAATATTTTAGCCTTCCTTCCACAGAATACTTATTTTTTTTAAATAAGATTAATGGAATAAAGCATAATAAGTTTATTTCGATAAAAAATCAAATCAAAAATCAAGAATTTATACAAATTATTATAATCACAGAAAACAGTAAAAAAAAAGAAAATAAAATTAAAGAAGGATGAAGAAAAATAATATGTAGTGATATCACAATAAGTTGCAAACTTATAAATGCTAATAGCCGTATTAATTTACTTTAGTGTAAAGAGCACGTAAAATTTTGATTTTTAAAGAAGAATTCTAAGTAGTTTAGTATTGTATATAACATATCAAATTGTAAATTTGGGGTAACGAAAGTCTAAACTAACTAGAATAGTTTAATTTGAAAATATTAATTTTGTAAATTAAAGTTGACCTTTCTTTTAGTAATAGTAAGAATTATTCTATATTTTCTACATCAATGAAATATCTTTATTAGATTATACTATTAAAAGAGAATAAATCATAAACGAGATATGAGCCCGTCAGCTTAGTTAGCTTATCTTTTATCTCAGAAGAAATCTTTTGATCAACTATAATCTCCAAAATTATTATTTTTTAAACTATCTTCTGATATCTTAATGTTAAATCAATTACAATCTAAATCCTCACTTTTAAAGGTTATAAATTCTACTTTTATAGACTTACCCGCTCCTAAAAATATTTCATTTTCTTGAAACATAGGCTCCCTTTTATTTTTATGTTTATTTATTCAAATTATAACAGGTATGCTATTAGCCTCCTCTTACGCCCCCAGGATAGATAGATCCTTCTACATAGTAATCTTTACTATAGAAAATATTAATAAGAATTGGCTAATCCGGTATATCCACGCAAATGGGGCTTCTTTATTTTTTATTTGTCTATACTATCATATTAGGCGTAATATTTATTATTATTCTTATATATATAAACATACTTGATCAATTGGTGTAACTATCTTTATTTTAACTATAGCCACTGCCTTTTTAGGGTACGTTTTACCTATTAATCAAATATCTTATTGAGGGGCCTCAGTAATTACAAATTTACTCTCCGAAGTGCCGTATATCGGGCCCAACCTAATTGAATTAGTTTGGGGATCCCCTTCTGTTAATACTCCTACTATTATACGATTTTTTTCTTTTCATTTCTTTCTGCCTTTTGTAATTATAGCATTAACTGTGGTTCATATCGTTCTTTTACATGAAACAGGTTCTAAAAATCCTTTAGGTATTAGATCAGTGAATAACAAATATATATTTAATCCTATTTTTATCTTTAAAGATTTATTAGGTTTTATTACAATTTTATTCGCATTTATATTTATTAGACTATTAATACCTTTAACCCTAGGAGACGATGAAAATTTTTTTAATTTAAACCCTTATGTTACTCCTATTCATATTCAACCTGAATGATATTTTTTATTTGCTTACGCTATTTTACGATCAATTCCAAACAAAATAGGGGGCATCATTGCTCTAGTAATAGCAATTTTCATTTTGTATTTTTTACCTTACTTACATTCTGCAAGAATAGCAAGTTCTTATTACCCTATCAATAAATTAATGTTTTTCCTTTTTTTAAGAGATGTTTCTCTTCTTACTTGAATCGGGATAGCTCCTGTTGAAGCACCTTATATTCTTACAGGACAAATTCTTAGAATTGGTTATTTTCTTTTTTATATTATTGGACCTTTAATAAATATTTTTTGAGAAAAGCTTATTATATTCTAACTTCTTAAGAGTGTTTTGAAAACACTAAAGAGGCAAAGCCTAGAAGTTTTTTTTTTTTTATAAAAATAAATAACCTTTTTTAAACCATATAATAAGGTATTAAATTATAAAAATTTAAACTACTCTCAAATATATTTAAATAAAAAACGCAAAAAAAATTCAAATTTATAATATATTTAATTATTCTAATAAATATAATTAATTATTTATAATTTATGAATTTAATTTAAAAATCTATTTTCACTAGTACAAAATAACCTCAGGAAAAAAAAATACTCCTCCTAAAAAAAGGAGATTTTTCTGAGGTTATTTTGTATATTATTAATATCGTTATAAAAGTTTATATATTATAAATAGTTTATTATAAAACTAATAATATACTTTTTATAATTTCATTTATCTATAATAATTATTATAACTCTAATTAATTTACTCAAAAATATTTTATTTATTTATTATTATTAATTGTATTTATACTA